GTTTTTGTAGCTTAAACCTAAAGCGTAACACTGAAGATGTTATAATGAACCCTAGAAAGTTCCAAAAACATAAAGGTTTGGTCCTAGCTTTGCTGTCACCTGTAGCCAAATTTACACATGCAAGCATCCGCACTCCCGTGAGAATGCCCTCAACCCTCTTATGAGATCGAGGAGCTGGTATCAGGCACACAACGCAGCCCAAGACACCTTGCTCAGCCACACCCCTAAGGGAATTCAGCAGTGATAAATATTAAGCAATAAGTGAAAACTTGACTTAGTTAAAGCTAAAAGGGCCGGTAAAACTCGTGCCAGCCACCGCGGTTATACGAGAGACCCAAGATGACAGATATCGGCGTAAAGAGTGGTTAGGTGAATGAATAACTAAAGCTCAACACCCTCCAGGCTGTTATACGCACCTGAGGAAATGAAAACCTAACACGAAAGTAGCTTTAAAAAACTGAACCCACGAAAACCGTGAAACAAACTGGGATTAGATACCCCACTATGCACGGTTGTAAACAATGATGTACAAACACCCAACGTCCGCCAGGGGACTACAAACCCCAGTTTAAAACCCAAAGGACTTGGCGGTGCTTTAGACCCCCCTAGAGGAGCCTGTTCTAGAACTGATAACCCTCGTTAAACCTCACCCTCCCTTGTTTTATCCGCCTATATACCGCCGTCGTCAGCTTACCCTCTGAAGGCAAAACAGTGAGCAAAATTAGTACAACCCAAAACGCCAGGTCGAGGTGTAGTATATGGGAGGGGAAGAAATGGGCTACATTCGTCTACTGACGAATAACGAATAATTTGTTGAAAGATAAATTTGAAGGAGGATTTAGCAGTAAAAAGGAAATAGAGTGTCCTTTTGAAATTGGCCCTGAAGCGCGCACACACCGCCCGTCACTCTCTCCTAACATGCTTATGAAACCTTAAATAAAAATACTTAAATAAACAAGGGGAGGCAAGTCGTAACATGGTAAGTGTACCGGAAGGTGTACTTGGAATATCAGAATATAGCTAAAATAGTAAAGCATCTCCCTTACACTGAGAAGTTGTTCATGCAATTTGAACTATTCTGACACCTTAAAACTAGCCCCACAACTAAAAGCAAAAATAAATATTAATAAACCCTAAGATATTACATCTATAAATTAAAACATTCTACCGCCTAAGTATGGGAGATAGAAAAGGAAAAAGGAGCTATAAAAGAAGTACCGCAAGGGAATGATGAAAGAGAATATGAAACAGTTTAACAAGTCAATAGAAGCAGAGATTAAACCTCGTACCTTTTGCATCATGATTTAGCAAGCATAAATCAAGCAAAGAGCACTTAAGTTTGAAACCCCGAAACTAAGTGAGCTACTTCAAGTCAGCCAAACATCTGGGCTAACCCGTATCTGTGGCAAAAGATTGGGAAGAACTTTAAGTAGAGGTGATAAACCTACCGAACTTAGTTATAGCTGGTTGCCTGAGAAATGGATAGAAGTTCAGCCTAATTACTTCCCCCATCACTTATGATAACTCACTCAAGAATACTGTAAGTAATTAGAGTTAGTCAAAAGAGGTACAGCTCATTTGACGAAAGATACAACTTTAATAAAGTAGGTTAAAGATCAAATTAATTAAGATAACATACCCTAGTGGGCCTAAAAGCAGCCATCTGAATAGAAAGCGTTAAAGCTCAAGCACCAAACAATCATATATACTGATATACTCTCTAAAACCCCTCTAAATAACAGGCCATTCCACCACACATGGAAATGATAATGCTAAAATTAGTAATAAGAGAAATGAAAATCTCTCCGCACACAAGTGTAACTCGGAACGAACCCACACCGAAAATTAACGACCCCAAAACCCAGAGGGAATTGCTAAAAAATAAGTAAAACAAGAAGAATCACCTACCAATCATCGTTAAACCCACACTGGAGTGTTACCCCGGAAAGACTAAAAGGAAAAGAAGGAACTCGGCAAATATTTACTATGCCCCGCCTGTTTACCAAAAACACCGCCTCTTGAAATTATAACATAAGAGGTCCCGCCTGCCCTGTGACCATGTGTTTAACGGCCGCGGTATTTTGACCGTGCGAAGGTAGCGCAATCACTTGTCTTTTAAATAAAGACCTGTATGAATGGCACGACGAGGGCTTAACTGTCTCCTTTTCCTAGTCAATGAAATTGATCCCCCCGTGCAGAAGCGGGGATGAAGTAATAAGACGAGAAGACCCTGTGGAGCTTTAGATAATACCGACCTTATGTTAAAGCCCTTACAGATGAGGGACAAACAATTAATAAATTCTGTAAATATCTTTGGTTGGGGCGACCGCGGGGTAAAATATAACCCCCGTGAGGACTGGGGTAAACCCAAAACCAAGAACACCAGTTCTAAGTAGCAAAAATTTTGACCTTTAGATCCGGCATTGCCGATCAACGAACCTAGTTACCCCAGGGATAACAGCGCAATCCCCTTCAAGAGTCCCTATCGATAAGGGGGTTTACGACCTCGATGTTGGATCAGGACATCCTAATGGTGCAGCCGCTATTAAGGGTTCGTTTGTTCAACGATTAAAGTCCTACGTGATCTGAGTTCAGACCGGAGTAATCCAGGTCAGTTTCTATCTATTATATGTTCTTCTTTAGTACGAAAGGACCAAGAAGAAAAGGCCTATGTTATAAATAAGCCTTCCTTTTATCCGATGAAGCCATCTAAAAAGGGTAATAAAGCATAATGATAAAATTGAAGATAACAACATATAGGAGAAGTATAAATACAAATATATTACATTTTTAAGGGATTAATTTTCCCTCCTATAACATAATTCTACAGAAGAAATTTATACTTTACCCCAACTTTTATGGGGTAAAGTATGTACTATTTTATGGTGGCAGACATCGGACAACAAACCCATAGAAATGTCCCTCAGTACCCCAATGATCGTGAAAGTATCAACATGCAACTTATAGCCATATCACCGTATGGGTGGCAGAACTCGGATATGCAAAAGGTCTAAGCCCTTTAAATAGAGGTTCAAATCCCCTCCCCTACTATGACTACCATATTGCTTACTCACATCCTTAATCCCCTAGTTTATATTGTCCCCGTATTATTAGCTGTCGCATTTTTGACCCTTATTGAACGAAAGGTCCTAGGATATATGCAATTCCGAAAGGGGCCTAACATTGTAGGGCCTTATGGGCTTCTCCAACCCATTGCAGATGGTGTAAAATTATTTATTAAAGAGCCCGTCCGTCCGTCCACCGCCTCCCCCATCCTATTTCTAGTCACCCCAATACTAGCATTAACTTTAGCACTCACTCTATGAGCCCCCCTTCCTATACCTTATCCCGTAACAAATGTAAATTTAGCCATCTTGTTTATCCTAGCACTATCCAGTCTTGCAGTGTACTCAATTTTGGGATCTGGATGAGCATCTAATTCAAAATATGCACTAATTGGAGCCCTACGGGCCGTAGCCCAAACAATTTCGTATGAGGTTAGCCTGGGACTTATTCTACTAGCATCTATCATTTTTACAGGAGACTTTACGCTTCAAGCATTCAGTACCACTCAAGAAGCCATGTGACTAATTTTACCAGCTTGACCCCTAGCAGCAATATGATACATTTCCACACTGGCCGAAACCAATCGAGCACCATTTGATCTTACAGAAGGGGAATCTGAACTTGTCTCGGGATTTAATGTAGAATACGCAGGAGGACCTTTTGCACTATTCTTCCTTGCTGAATACGCCAATATTTTGCTCATAAACACCCTATCAGCTACCCTATTTTTAGGAGCTACTCATACCCCCAGCTTCCCTGAATTAACCACAACTAGCCTTATGTTAAAAGCCACCCTTCTTTCAGTTCTATTCCTGTGAGTACGAGCCTCATACCCACGATTTCGTTATGATCAACTTATACATCTAATCTGAAAAAATTTTCTCCCTATAACCCTAGCCATAGTAATTTGACACCTCTCCCTGCCTATTGCATTAGCAGGTATTCCACCCCAACTATAGGAATTGTGCCTGAATATTAAGGGCCACTTTGATAGAGTGCATTATGGGGGTTAAAATCCCCCCAATTCCTTAGAAAGAAGGGGTTCGAACCCTGCCGAAGAGATCAAAACTCTTAGTGCTTCCATTACACCACTTCCTAAAGTAAAGTCAGCTAAAAAAGCTTTTGGGCCCATACCCCAAAAATGTAGGTTAAAATCCTCCCTTTACTAATGAACCCTTACGTATATTTTACTTTATTATTTGGCTTAGGCCTTGGCACTACTCTTGCATTCATTAGCTCCCACTGACTCCTCGCATGAATGGGTTTAGAAATTAATACCTTAGCGATTATTCCCCTTATAGCACAACATCACCACCCACGGTCAATTGAAGCCTCAACTAAATACTTCATTGTACAGTCTACAGCAGCCGCAATAATCTTGTTTGCTAGTATAACAAATGCCTGACTAACAGGCCAATGATTTATTAACGAAATGTCCCACCCCCTCCCCCTCACCGTCATAACTATAGCTCTCGCACTTAAAATTGGACTGGCCCCACTTCACACATGACTACCAGAAGTATTACAAGGGCTAGACCTTACCACGGGGATGATCCTATCCACTTGACAAAAACTAGCCCCCTTTGCATTGCTCCTTCAAATGAATACCCAAAACTCAACAATACTATCTGTAATAGCCATTTTATCAACACTTGTTGGGGGTTGAGGAGGCCTCAACCAAACTCAGCTACGAAAGATCTTGGCCTACTCCTCCATTGCCCACCTAGGCTGAATAATCTTAATTTTGCAATATTCCCCTAACTTGACACTGATTGCCCTTCTGACGTACATCTTAATAACATTTTCGGCTTTCCAAGTATTCAAACTAAATAAAGCAACCTCAATTAACGCTTTAGCCAATTCATGATTTAAAACACCCGTGTTGACAGCACTAGCCCCTCTACTAATACTATCTTTAGGGGGATTACCACCCCTCACTGGATTCGCCCCCAAATGAATGATCCTTCATGAATTAACAAAACAAGAATTAATACCACTCGCCACTGTCGCAGCCTTATCTGCTTTATTAAGCCTTTACTTCTACCTACGACTATCATACTCAATAACACTCACTATATCCCCAAACAATACCCTGGGAAGCCCTTTATGACGGTTACAGACCCCCAAAATAACGCTACCCATGAGCATCTCTGTAATGTCATCTCTCCTCCTCCTGCCCTTATTACCAACAATCATGGCTATAACAAATTAGGAGTTTAGGCTAATATTAAACCAAAGGCCTTCAAAGCCCTAAACAGAAGTGAAAATCCTCTAACTCCTGATAAGACTTGCGGGACACTACCCCACATCTCCTGCATGCAAAACAGACACTTTAATTAAGCTAAAGCCTTTACTAGACGGGAAGGCCTCGATCCTACAAATTTCTAGTTAACAGCTAAATGCTCAAACCAGCGAGCATCCGTCTACTTTCCCCCGCCTTGACAGCAGAAAGGCGGGGGAAAGCCCCGGCAGAAACTAATCCGCAACTTAAGATTTGCAATCTAATGTGTCTAACACCTCAGGGCTTGGTAAGAAGGGGGCTCAAACCCCTGTGTGTGGGACTACAATCCACCGCTTACTCAGCCACCCTACCTGTGGCAATCACTCGCTGATTTTTCTCAACTAACCATAAAGATATCGGCACCCTTTATTTAGTATTTGGTGCATGAGCCGGAATAGTAGGTACTGCACTCAGCCTCCTGATCCGAGCAGAACTAAGTCAACCAGGGGCCTTACTTGGAGACGATCAAATTTACAATGTAATCGTTACAGCACATGCTTTCGTAATAATCTTCTTCATAGTTATACCTATTATGATTGGGGGGTTTGGTAATTGACTTATTCCCCTGATGATCGGTGCCCCCGATATGGCCTTTCCCCGAATAAATAATATAAGCTTTTGACTCCTCCCTCCCTCATTTCTTCTGCTTCTTGCCTCCTCTGGGGTAGAAGCTGGTGCAGGAACAGGATGAACAGTCTACCCCCCTCTAGCAGGTAACCTGGCCCACGCTGGGGCTTCAGTTGACTTGACAATCTTTTCGCTTCATTTAGCAGGAGTTTCATCAATTTTAGGGGCTATCAACTTTATTACTACTATCATTAACATAAAACCCCCCTCTATTTCTCAGTACCAGACACCCTTATTTGTATGAGCCGTGTTGATTACTGCTGTACTCCTTCTACTTTCTCTTCCTGTTTTAGCAGCCGGAATTACCATGCTACTTACAGACCGTAATCTTAACACAACCTTTTTTGACCCCGCAGGAGGGGGTGACCCCATTCTGTATCAACACCTCTTTTGATTCTTTGGCCACCCGGAGGTTTATATTCTCATTCTCCCAGGCTTTGGTATAATCTCCCACATTGTGGCGTACTACTCTGGCAAAAAAGAGCCTTTTGGCTATATGGGAATAGTTTGAGCAATAATAGCAATTGGACTACTGGGCTTCATTGTCTGAGCCCATCATATATTTACAGTTGGTATAGACGTGGACACACGAGCATATTTTACTTCTGCCACCATAATCATTGCTATCCCTACTGGTGTTAAAGTTTTTAGCTGATTAGCTACTCTGCACGGAGGTGCCATTAAATGAGAAACTCCCCTACTATGGGCTCTTGGCTTCATTTTCTTATTTACTGTGGGCGGCTTAACAGGTATTGTACTAGCTAATTCATCCCTAGATATTGTACTTCATGATACTTACTACGTAGTTGCCCACTTCCACTATGTCCTGTCAATAGGTGCTGTTTTTGCCATCATAGCAGGCTTCGTGCACTGATTCCCCTTATTTACAGGCTACACCCTACATGATACATGAACAAAGATTCATTTTGGCGTAATATTTGTAGGTGTAAACCTCACATTTTTCCCTCAACATTTCCTAGGCTTAGCTGGTATACCTCGACGGTACTCAGATTATCCAGACGCCTATACATTATGAAATACAGTCTCTTCTATCGGATCATTAGTGTCCTTAATCGCTGTTATTATATTTCTCTTCATTATTTGAGAAGCATTTGCCACCAAGCGAGAAGTACTATCCGTTGAAATGGCTTCAACAAATGTCGAATGACTTCATGGCTGCCCCCCTCCTTACCACACATTCGAGGAACCTGCATTTGTTCAAGTGCAATCTAATTAAACGAGAAAGGAGGGAATTGAACCCCCATGAGATAGTTTCAAGCCACCCACATAACCATTCTGCCACTTTCTTTATAAGATGTTAGTAAAATATTATACTGCTTTGTCAGGGCAGAGTTGTAAGTTAAAACCTTGCACATCTTAAATTATGGCCCATCCGTCACAACTAGGTTTTCAAGACGCAGCATCACCCGTAATAGAAGAATTACTTCATTTTCATGACCACGCCCTAATAATTGTGTTCTTAATTAGTACTTTAGTACTATATATTATTATAGCCATAGTCACCACTAAATTAACTAATAAATTTCTCCTTGATTCTCAAGAAATTGAGATTATTTGAACCATTCTACCTGCAATTATCTTAATTCTTATTGCACTACCCTCATTACGGATCCTTTACCTCATGGACGAAGTAAATAATCCCCACCTAACTATTAAAGCAGTCGGCCACCAATGGTATTGAAGCTATGAATACACCGATTACGAAGACCTCGCATTCGACTCCTACATAGTACCCACTCAAGATCTCACCCCCGGTCAATTTCGTTTACTGGAAGCTGATCACCGCGTTGTAATCCCTGTAGAATCACCAATTCGCATCTTAGTCTCTGCAGAAGATGTACTCCACTCATGAGCCGTCCCCTCCTTGGGCGTTAAAATAGATGCCGTCCCGGGCCGATTAAACCAAACGGCCTTCATTACATCGCGACCTGGCGTGTTCTATGGACAGTGTTCAGAAATCTGTGGCGCTAATCATAGTTTTATACCTATTGTAGTAGAGGCAGTCCCCCTAGAATGCTTTGAGAACTGATCCTCTTTAATACTTGAAGATGCCTCACTAAGAAGCTAAACAGGGTAATAGCGTTAGCCTTTTAAGCTAAAAACTGGTGGCCCCCGACCACCCTTAGTGACATGCCACAATTAAATCCGCACCCCTGGTTTGCCATTCTTTTATTTACTTGATTAGTTTTTACTATTGTTATTCCCCCTAAGGTTATATCCCATAAATTCCCTAATGAGCCAAACATTCAAAGCACTAAAACCCCTAAAGTAAACCCCTGAACCTGAAAATGACACTAAGTTTTTTTGATCAATTTATAAGTCCCACATTTCTAGGCATTCCTTTAATAGCATTAGCCCTCACACTTCCCTGAGTTTTATTTCCAACTCCCTCATCTCGATGAATCAATAACCGCTTACTCACCTTACAGAGCTGATCAATTAACCGATTTACCAACCAACTCCTTCTTCCAATCAATACAGGGGGTCATAAATGAGCCCTAATATTTGCATCATTAATAATCTTCTTAATCTCCCTTAATATACTAGGTCTTCTTCCTTACACATTTACGCCCACCACTCAACTCTCACTTAACATAGCCCTAGCAGTTCCTATGTGATTAGCCACTGTTATTATTGGTATACGAAATCAACCTACACACTCACTCGGCCATCTTCTCCCAGAAGGTACGCCAACACCACTAATCCCGGTTTTAATTATTATCGAAACTATTAGTCTTTTTATTCGCCCCCTTGCCCTAGGAGTTCGCCTTACTGCCAACTTAACAGCGGGACATCTACTAATTCAACTCATTGCTACAGCTGCTTTCGTCCTCCTGCCTTTAATACCCACTGTAGCACTGCTAACTACACTTCTTTTATTATTATTGACCTTATTAGAAGTTGCAGTTGCAATAATCCAAGCATACGTATTTGTTTTATTATTAAGCCTTTATTTACAAGAAAATGTCTAATGGCACATCAAGCACACGCATACCACATAGTAGATCCAAGCCCTTGGCCACTAACTGGTGCAATCGGCGCCCTCCTAATAACCTCAGGTTTAGCTATTTGATTCCACTTTAATTCCACCATTTTAATAACCTTGGGGTTAGTATTACTCTTACTAACTATGCTTCAATGATGACGAGATATTGTTCGAGAAGGGACCTTCCAAGGTCACCACACACCCCCTGTTCAAAAAGGGTTACGATACGGCATGATCTTATTTATTACTTCAGAGGTCTTCTTTTTTTTGGGATTCTTCTGAGCTTTCTACCACTCAAGTTTAGCCCCGACCCCCGAATTAGGCGGCTGCTGACCCCCCTCAGGAATTACCACCTTAGACCCGTTTGAAGTCCCCCTTCTTAATACAGCTGTTTTATTAGCATCAGGGGTGACAGTGACCTGATCTCACCACAGCATCATAGAAGGTGAACGGAAGCAGGCCATTCAATCACTTGCTCTAACCATCTTACTTGGTTTCTATTTCACATTTCTGCAGGCCATGGAGTACTACGAAGCACCTTTCACAATTGCAGATGGCGTATATGGCTCTACTTTCTTTGTAGCAACAGGATTCCATGGACTACATGTTATTATTGGATCAACATTTCTAGCAGTATGTCTTATTCGACAAGTACAATATCACTTTACCTCAGAACACCATTTCGGTTTTGAAGCAGCAGCCTGATACTGACACTTTGTAGATGTTGTATGATTATTCCTTTATGTCTCAATTTACTGATGAGGATCTTAATCTTTTTAGTACTAAAGAGTATATGTGGCTTCCAACCACCTGGTCTTGGTTAAAATCCAAGAAAAGATAATGAATCTTCTGACTACAGTTATACTAATTACTATTTTACTCTCCATTATTTTAGCCTTGGTATCTTTCTGGATACCTCAAATGAGCCCCGACCCTGAAAAATTATCACCCTATGAATGTGGTTTTGACCCTCTAGGCTCAGCCCGACTACCATTCTCATTACGATTTTTTTTGGTGGCTATCCTATTTCTTCTTTTTGACCTAGAAATTGCATTACTTCTTCCCCTCCCTTGAGGTATTCAACTAACACATCCTACTAGCACTTTCTTGTGGGCCTCTTTAGTCCTAGCTTTACTTACTTTAGGTTTAATTTATGAGTGACTACAAGGAGGCTTAGAATGAGCAGAATAGAGAATTAGTTTAATTAAAATATTTGATTTCGACTCAAAAGCACGTGGTTAGACTCCACGATCCTCTAATGACTCCAGTACATTTTGCTTTCTCCACCGCCTTTATCCTTGGATTGACAGGATTGACACTACACCGAAGTCACTTATTATCTGCTCTACTATGCTTAGAAGGTATAATACTGTCTCTTTATGTTGCCCTCTCATTATGATCCCTTCAATTAGAAACTATTAATTTTTCACCATCCCCTATGCTACTTCTAGCCTTTTCAGCATGCGAAGCAAGCGCAGGGCTTGCACTGCTCGTAGCCACCTCTCGTACCCATGGTACTGATCGCCTACAAGCCTTAAACATCTTACAATGTTAAAAATTTTAATCCCCACAATTATGCTCATCCCCGCAACTTGATTAGCTCCTAATAAAAAAGTATGAATGTTAGCTCTGACCCACAGCCTCACAATTGCATTATTTAGCTTACAGTGGGTTAAATGACCTTCCGAAACAGGCTGATCAACCCTAAATCCTTTTATAGCTACAGACCCTTTGTCAACCCCCCTGTTAATTCTTTCATGCTGGCTATTACCTTTAATAATCTTAGCAAGCCAGAATCATATGTCCAGTGAACCAATTAACCGACAACGTACATATATTATTTTACTTATCACCCTACAAGCCTTCTTAATCTTGGCTTTTAGCGCTACCGAACTTATCATATTTTATGTTATGTTTGAAGCAACTTTAATTCCCACCCTTTTAATTATCACACGATGGGGGAATCAAACAGAACGACTAAATGCGGGCACATATTTTCTATTTTACACACTAGCTGGCTCCCTGCCTCTCCTTGTGGCCCTGCTCCTTCTTCAGAATAACGCTGGCACTTTATCGCTATTAACAATTCAGTTTACAAATCCTATAGATCTTATTTCCTATGGTGATAAATTATGATGGGTATCGTGCTTACTGGCCTTTTTGGTGAAAATGCCCTTATATGGGGTTCACCTTTGATTACCCAAAGCTCATGTAGAAGCACCAATTGCAGGCTCCATAGTACTAGCTGCAGTTTTATTAAAACTAGGGGGCTACGGAATAATGCGCTTAATAAATATCCTAGAGCCTTTAACCAAAGACCTCAGCTACCCCTTCATAATATTAGCACTCTGGGGTATCATCATAACAGGCTCGATTTGCTTACGACAAACTGATTTAAAATCCCTCATTGCTTACTCCTCAGTAAGTCATATAGGACTAGTGGCTGCTGGCATTCTTATCCAAACACCTTGAGGGTTTACAGGAGCTCTAGTACTAATAATTGCTCATGGACTAACATCATCTGCATTGTTCTGTTTAGCAAATACAAACTATGAACGAACACATAGTCGAACAATAATTCTTGCTCGAGGATTACAAATAATCCTCCCCCTTATAACCACTTGATGATTTATTGCCAGCTTAGCAAATCTTGCTTTACCTCCCCTACCCAATCTTATGGGAGAATTAATGATCATCACATCTACATTTAATTGATCGCCCTGGACAATTGTTCTTACAGGTTTTGGCACTCTAATTACAGCAGGTTATTCACTATACTTGTTCCTCACAACCCAACGAGGCCCTTTAACTAATCATCTTATTCAGCTAGAGCCCTCACACTCTCGAGAACATCTTATTATAACCCTACACCTGATTCCCTTGCTATTATTAATTTTAAAACCTGAACTGCTCTGAGGATGGATTTTATGTAGATGTAGTTCAAGTAGAACATTAGATTGTGATTCTAAAAATAGAAGTTAAAATCTTCTCGTCCACCGAGAGAGGCCCGCAGGCAACAAAAACTGCTAATTTTTGCCCCCTTAGTTAAACCCCAAGGCTCACTCGCCGCTCCTGAAGGATAACAGCTAATCCGTTGGTCTTAGGAACCAGAAACTCTTGGTGCAAATCCAAGCAGCAGCTATGCACTCAACTTCTTTAATAATGTCTTCATGTTTATTAATTATCTTTTTTGTACTTATCACACCTCTAATCTCAACACTCACTCCAACCCCACACCAGCCTGTTTGAGCTTCTACATCAGTGAAAACCTCCATTAAAATTGCCTTCTTTATGAGTCTAATGCCTCTATTCCTCTTTCTTAATGAAGGTACAGAAAGTGTAGTTACCACCTGATCCTGAATATGTACATCAACCTTTGACATCAATATTAGTTTCAAATTTGATATGTATTCCCTCATCTTCACCCCAATCGCTCTTTATGTTACATGATCAATTTTAGAGTTTGCACTATGATACATGCACTCAGACCCCTATATTAATCGCTTTTTTAAATACCTTTTAACATTTTTAATTGCCATAATCGTCTTAGTTACTTCAAATAACATATTTCAACTATTCATTGGATGAGAGGGGGTTGGTATTATATCCTTTCTTTTAATTGGATGATGATACGGCCGGGCTGATGCCAACGCAGCAGCCCTTCAAGCTGTAATTTATAATCGAATTGGAGACATTGGCATTATTCTCTCAATAGCATGAATTGCTATAAACCTTAACTCATGAGAGATACACCAAATATTTACTGTCTCAAAAGGAACCGATCTTACTATCCCACTGATAGGCCTAATCCTAGCTGCAACAGGTAAATCCGCGCAATTTGGCTTACACCCATGATTGCCTTCAGCCATAGAAGGTCCGACCCCAGTATCAGCCCTGTTACATTCAAGCACTATGGTTGTAGCCGGGATCTTCCTCCTAATCCGAATAAGTCCTATGATGAATGAGAATCCTTTAACACTTACAGTATGCCTATGTTTAGGAGCACTTACTACCCTTTTCACCGCTACTTGTGCACTAACACAAAATGATATTAAAAAGATCGTAGCATTTTCTACATCTAGCCAACTGGGTTTAATAATAGTGACTATTGGACTTAATCAACCACAGCTAGCCTTCCTCCATATTTGCACTCACGCTTTTTTCAAAGCTATGCTATTCCTCTGCTCAGGAGTGATCATTCACAGCCTAAATGATGAACAAGACATTCGAAAAATGGGGGGTATACATAAACTGACCCCTTTCACATCCTCCTCCCTCACCATCGGAAGCCTTGCCCTGACAGGGACCCCATTCCTAGCAGGATTCTTCTCTAAGGACGCTATTATTGAAGCGATAAATACCTCATACATTAACTCCTGGGCCCTATTATTAACTGTACTGGCCACCTCCTTTACTGCCATTTACAGCCTTCGTGTAATCTATTTTGTCACTATGGGACACCCACGCTTCAATTCACTCTCCCCTATTAATGAGAATGTTTCTCCAGTCATCAACCCTATTAAACGGCTAGCTTGAGGGAGTGTTATTGCAGGCCTATTAATTACATCAAATATACTCCCGATTAAAAACCCTGTCATAACTATGCCCCTTCTTCTTAAAGTAGCAGCTCTTGTTGTCACCTTGGTAGGTTTATTAATAGCCTTAGAACTAGCCCGAAATACATCCAAGCAACTTGCAATTACACCAAAACAGACCCCCCACGCATTCTCGAATATACTAGGGTTTTACCCCGCCATTATGCACCGATTCTCCCCTAAAACATCCCTTTACTTCGGACAAGCCGTCGCTTCACAAGTCGTTGATTTAACCTGGCTAGAAAAAATAGGCCCCAAAGCTACTGCCTCATTAAATATACCCTTAATTACCACCACAAGTAATACCCAAAAAGGTGTGATCAAAACCTTCCTAATACTTTTCACTCTTACCCTTATTCTGGCATCACTCCTACTAATTTAAACCACCCGTAATGTCCCTCGAACAAGACCACGAGTTAGTTCTAAAACGACTAATAAGGTAAGCAACAGGGATCAAGCACTAATAGTCAACATTCAACCCCCAGAAGAATATATGCTAGCCACCCCAGACATATCCCCTCGGAACAATGATTGTTCCGATAGCTCATCTACTGGAACTCAAGAATACTCCGACCATCCTATACAAAAGAATAGGGAAACAAGAGCCACCAACCCCGCATAAACCCCCCCATAAAATGCTACCGACAAACTCCCTCAACTCTCCGGATATGGCTCAGCGGCCAGAGCGGCCGAGTAAGCAAATACAACCAACATTCCACCCAGGTAGATTAAGAATAAAACTAATGATAAAAAAGGCCCCCCGTGACTAATCATAATACCACAACTTATACCAGCTACAACTACAAGCCCCAAAGCAGCAAAGTATGGGGATGGGTTAGAAGCTACTGCAATTAACCCTAATATCAAACCAATCAATAACAAAGACATTAAATAAGTCATAATTCTTATCAGGATTTTAACCAGAACTAATGGCTTGAAAAACCACCGTTGTAATTCAACTATAAGAACTATTTAATGGCCAACCTTCGAAAAACCCACCCACTCCTCAAAATTGCCAATAATGCTCTCGTGGACCTTCCAGCCCCCTCAAATATCTCTGTTTGATGAAACTTTGGTTCTCTACTAGGATTATGCCTTGGAGCACAGATCCTTACTGGCCTTTTCTTGGCCATACATTATACTTCAGATATTGCAACTGCTTTCTCCTCAGTAACCCATATCTGCCGAGATGTTAATTATGGATGACTAATTCGCAATATACATGCTAACGGTGCATCATTCTTTTTCATCTGTATTTACCTCCATATTGCACGGGGTTTGTACTACGGTTCATACCTTTATAAAGAGACTTGAAATATTGGGGTTGTATTACTATTGCTTGTTATAGCCACCGCATTCGTAGGCTATGTTCTGCCCTGAGGACAAATATCATTCTGAGGCGCTACAGTAATTACCAACCTTATGTCAGCAGTACCCTATATTGGAAATGACCTAGTCCAATGAATCTGAGGGGGCTTCTCTGTAGACAATGCCACACTAACCCGATTTTTCGCCTTCCACTTCCTACTGCCATTCATCGTCGCGGCCGCCACAATGGTCCACTTACTATTTCTCCACGAAACTGGCTCTAACAACCCCACAGGCTTAAATTCAGATGCCGACAAAATCTCCTTCCACCCATACTTCTCATATAAGGACTTGCTTGGGTTCGCTGTACTAATCATTGCTTTAACCTCGTTGGCTTTGTTTACACCTAACCTTTTAGGGGACCCAGATAATTTCACCCCTGCAAACCCATTAGTGACACCACCACATATCAAGCCAGAATGATACTTCTTGTTTGCTTATGCTATCCTGCGTTCAATCCCTAATAAGCTAGGAGGCGTACTAGCCCTCTTATCATCTATTTTAGTACTAATACTAGTCCCTATTTTACACACATCCAAGCAACGAGGATTAACTTTCCGACCCGCCGGCCAAACAATGTTTTGAATCCTAGTTGCAGATATGGCTATCCTAACCTGGATTGGAGGCATACCCGTAGAAGATCCTTACATCATTATTGGACAAGTGGCATCAATTATTTACTTCCTCATTTTCCTAGTACTTATCCCTGTCATAGGCTGAACAGAGAACAAAATACTTAAATGAACTTGCATAAGTAGCTCAGTAAGAGCACCGGTCTTGTAAGCCGGAGGCCGGAGACTAAACCCCTCCCTTCTGCTCAAAAAAAGGAGATTTCAACTCCCGCCGCTGGCTCCCAAAGCCAGAATTCTAGCACTAAACTATTTTTTGAAAGACATATATGAAATATGTGCATGTATGTACGCAACACATATCATGTATTTACTAAAATTACATATGCATTATAAGCATAAATTTATTTTAAACATTTATAGTCACATAAAACTAAGGGGAACATAAACCATTAAAATAAGAAGCACACTGGATTTTCTAATACACGGACATTTCACAGACTCAACACAAACCTCATTAGTCAAGTTATACCAGGACCCAACACATAGGCAAATACACCATTTTAATGTAGTAAGAGACCACCAACCAGTGTATAACTTAATGCCAACGGTTCTTGATGGTCAGGAGCCCTGATTGAAGGGTGGCTACCTAAAGGGTGAATTATTCCTGGCATCTCCTCCTACTTCAGGTCCATACATTTATTAAAGCTCCCACTTTCATCGACGCTTACATTGACTAATGGTGGAAATCATACGACTCGTTACCCCCCAAGCCGGGCGTTCTCTCCACCGGGGCAGTTGGTTCCTTTTTTCTTTTTCCTTTCACCTTGCATTTCAGAGTGCGCACGGTACTTAACTTGAAGGTTGAACTTTCATTTTTCACGAAGTTAAATATAGTGAAATGTTGGAAAGACATTACTTATAAACCACATATATTGTATTAAAAGCATAACTAATATACTTGTTCATATCCTATATTATCGCGCCGCTGCTTCAAGTTTTTTTGTTGGGCAGGCGGCCGCGCTTCGTGCGGGGGGGCGGCGGTGGGGGGGCGCATACTTGTTCATATCCTATATTATCGCCCCCCTTCTTCAATTTTTTTTTTCGTCAAACCCCCCCACCCCCTACAGTACTGAAACCATTAACAAACCCTGCAAACCCCCGGAAACAGGATTAGATTTCAGGTAGGATTTTTAAACCCAAACCTTATTCTTAATTATATTATAAATATTAATGACCTAGTGTTATATATATTTACATTTAGGCACCTCTAGAATCTTATATTTAATTATATCTTCTATTATATATTTACTTTATCAAAATATGTTTATACAAAAACATAATTTACAAACGGTACTGACATAGTACTGAATTAAATTGTAAAACTACTTTTCTACATACAGGGTATATCAAGTAGTAAATGTAAATTTATACACCTCCAACAAGATTAAATATTACGCATTTATAATATATTCAATTATTATAGTATTGTAAATATTGAAATGTAGCCTCAAATGTCCGTCAAAACTAATATTTCACCTAATTT